TAACAATTTCTTTTCCTTTGAAATTGGAAAGAAGTAATTTGATTGGTCTAATCCACGGGTTCATTTTATATGTCTGCAGAGGTAGCATAACTTCTCGGACGAACCAATCTTTCTCAGGGGCTTTAGTGAAGAGTTCTTCATTCATTCCCATCCAATCAAAAAAGCTTTTTTTGTGTTTTTTCCAATCAAAAAAGCTTTTTTTGTGTTTTTTGTGATTGAGCTCTTGGATTTCTGGATCCGAAGAAAGAATATCATAAATAAGACCTCTATTCTCAATTATTTGAGAATTATTAGTCCCAACCTTCGTATTTGTATTATGGTTAGGATCGATCTTCATCCAGGCCTCAGCCTCAAATTTGAGAATCTTACAATCAAAATCTAAAGATTTTCTATTTACAAAGCTCGTGAGATAATTCTTGTCTAGATAATGTTTGATAAAAATCTCCTCTGGTATAGCTATAGCAAATAATTTGTCTTTCTGTGTGGTGTAATTATAAGAGATCTCTTGTTTCTTATTTACTTGGAATGGAAATTTAGAAATATAGGAGTCCTTCTTAGTTTCAGGACAAATGAATTTATATGCTAAAAGATCATATCTATAGTTTTTTTCCAACTTATTTTTTTGATTTGTTAATGAATATACTTCAGAATCATTTTGTTTTTTGTAATGAAGTAATTGGTCTTTTTCATAGGAATCTCCTTTATTGAAATCTTTATTTTGAGGCGTATGGCGTTGGTTGATTGCATTTCGCCATTTTTGGGGGATTAATAGAGACCATCTAATCTGAGAGAAATTGTATTGATAATGACCTCTTAACCAGTTTTTCCATGGATTCGTTCCAAAATTTCGAAGTTTCTTATGCTTTAATTCGGAATGAAATATTCCTTGTCTTTCAAAAGAATCCTTTATTGCAGTCTTAACAAAAAAAGATGTTCCGCGATATTGAAGAACAGATCTTAACTTATCACTAACTTGGGTTTGTGATAATTTGTAAAATACATATGCTTGTGACAGGGAAGAGAAATCTGGTAAGGAAGAAAAAATTTTAAGAAAAGGAGGTGACGCCCTCCTAAAGGTAATTCTTTTTTCATTTGTTTCAGTATTGTAAATGTCTTTCTCAAAAAATTTTTTTGTGAAATTGATTCTACAAATATTAATGATCCATAGAAAGATATCTAGGTAGATTTTGTATATTTTTTCAATGAACAATTTTAGAAAATAATGCAATTTACTTAGTAATCGAACATTTCTTCTTTTTACAATTGTCCAAATATTTTTTGGTGATTCTACATTTTTTTTTTCTTTTCTAATTATTTCTAATTCATTGTTGATTGTGCTTATTCTATTAATCAAATTTTGGATTTTTTCTTCGGAAGCTGTAGATTGAATTTGACTAAATGATTCATGAATTATCTCATTGCTGATTATAGAATCTTTTTCTTTTTTAGTTTCACTCGATTCATGTACTCCTCTCAATATTCTATTTTCTTTTCTAGTTTTTTTGATTTTTTTGAAAAGTTTTTCTATTTTTCTTTTGAATTTTTCTATTTTTCTTTTGAATTTTTCTATTTTTCTTTTGAATTTTTCTATTTTTCTTTTTAGAACTAGAACCGTTTTGATAAGCCATTGTATGCTTTTTTTTGAGCCTTTTCGAACTCGAACAATTTTTTCTTTGATTTTTTTCTTGAACTTATTGAGAAATTCTCTTAGAACTACAAAATCGGTCTCTTTCATTTCTTTTTTTCTAAATAATTTTTCACGTATATCATTGAGTTCTTTTAAAATGGGCATCCAAAAAATTTCAAAGGAAGGGTCGTATAGGATCTCACCCATAGGATATTCAGATAGTCCCCAGACAGCCCTTATATAAACAGACTCGGGATTTTCCACTTCTCTATCAGCCTCTGTGCGCCAAGGTTTCAAATAAAAAGGAGATGTAATTTTGACCTGAAGACCTTCTTCGACCCAATTCTCCGGAAATTCTCTGTCGGATAGAGTAGCACCGTCGTAGGTACATATAGCATGAATCTCTTTCTTCCAGTCCTCGAAATCCTCAGACCACTCGGTCTCTTGCAATAATAAGAAACGGCCAATAGTTTTAGCTATTATCACTGAAGGCAATGCAATATATTTTCTAAAAACTGAGTTAAAAAGTACTATACAAGCTCTTACTCCAAGCCCATACTCTATCAGCTCATCCCAGTCTTCCGCTGCCTGCCACTCTATCAAATGTTTTTCGAAGCTACTGACTTCTGTCTCTATTTCGGGTTGGACGTGCAGGAGTTTGATTAGGAATTGGGCGCGTGGTTTCCTTTCTTTCCTTTCTTTCCCGGCTTTCCTTTCTTTCCTTTCTTTCCTTTCTTTCCCGGCTTTCCTTTCTTTCCTGGCTTTCCCGGCTTTCCTTTCTTTCCCGGCTTTCCTAGCTTTCCTTTCTTTCCTTTCTTTCCTTTCTTTCCCGGCTTTCCTTTCTTTCCTTTCTTTCCTTTCTTTTTCGTCTTTTTCGTCTGTTTTTGTTTGTTCTTTGTTACGTTCGTTAAGAGTGAAAAGGCCCCCCCTTTTTTTGCTTCTAAACCCCAACCTATGCATCAATTTTTTGCTTCTTTTGTTTCCAAACACCAACCTATGCATCAAATTTTGGATTCTTTTGCTTACAAACACCAACCCATGCATCAAATTTTGGATTTTTTTGCTTCCAAACACCAACCTATGCATCAAATTTTGGATTCTTTTGCTTACAAACCCCAACCTAGGCATCAAATTTTGGATTTTCAAAACAAGGACCTTCGGGTTCATGAACCCGAAATAAATAGACCGTCTACTTTTTACGAAGCGGAAAAAAAGAGGGGAACGCGGCCGGCTTTCAATCTTTCTTACAATAAACGTTTTACGCCTTTGGGCGCGCATAGGACCTTTGATTATCCCGTGCTGAAACTTTCCTGCACTCGTATATTGGTATCTATAAAGGTCCTCCTTCTCATGCTCACGATTATTCAGTGCATTAAGAACCGCAATCTGCGGAACATTCATCTTCTCAATATCCGTCTTCTCGTCTTGAGTATCAGTCTCCGCAATATCCGTCTTCTCGTCTTGAGTATCAGTCTCCGCAATATCCGTCTTCTTGTCTTGAGTATCAGTCTCCGCAATATCCGTCTTCTTGTCTTGAGTATGAGTCTCCGCAATATCCGTCTTCTTGTCTTGAGTATCAGTCTCCGCAATATCCGTCTTCTTGTCTTGAGTATCAGTCTCCGCAATATCCGTCTTCTTGTCTTGAGTGTGAGTCTCCGCAATATCCGTCTTCTTGTCTTGAGTATGAGTCTCCGCAATATCCGTCTTCTTGTCTTGAGTACCTTTGGTAATCTCTTTTTCCCTCTTAACCGGAGGACTAAAAAAAAGAACTTGTTTAAATTTTGCTGATTTAACCTCATACTCGTCCCGAGCTACATCAGTGTGTTCTGTCATTTGACCGATTAGTTCGATGAATATTTTGTATATCCAACGAGGGACTCTGTGAACGATTTCTCGGTGAAAAAGCCCTTTTCCCCTAAAATATTTGTTTTTAGTACCTATCCTTTTGTTTTTTAGCTGTTCCCGACCAATTCTTTCCCACCCTTTTTTCACAGGATTAGAAAACAATTTTTCCAAAGGATTAGAATCTAATTTTTTTTCCGCTCTTAGTTTTTGTGTTTTTCTTTTTAGTATCGCTAACAGTCCCTGTCCATAGTTTGGGGAATCGTAAAGGAAACCTGGAATAAGGGTCTCATAAATTCGATTTAGAACAAGGCTTTGAATCATTTTAGATTGAGAATTTCCAATCTTCATTCTTCCACGAGATTTACGAATTGCATTATTTTTTCTTCCACGAGATTTAGAAGTTGCATTATTTTTTCTTCCACGAGATTTACGAATTGCTTTTATTTTACCAGATATAAGTTTACGAATTTCATCAATGTTTTTTCTTTTACGAGATTTGAAAGTTGCATTATTTTTTCTTCCACGAGATTTACGAATTGCATTGTTTTTTCTTTTGCGAGATTTACGAATTGCATTGTTTATTCTTTTACGAAATAGAAATTTACGAATTGCTTTTATTTTACCAGATATAAGTTTACGAATTTCATCAATGTTTTTTCTTTTACGAAGTATAAATTGACGAATTGCATTGTTTCTTGATTGCTGTTTACGAATTCTACGCATTACATCCCTCTTCGTTTTCGTACCTTTAAGCATTGCATTCGTTTCGCTTTCATGTCGATAAGTTTCAACTTCGGGTCTTACATAACGATTATTCAATCTTTTGATGCTTCCACGACCGGGCCCATTCAAAAAAGGATCATACTTTTTTGGTAGGCAGGTTTTTTGAGTTTTCTCAGTACAAACCCTAGTCCTTTTTTCGAGTATATCTCGAAAAATAAATCCCGTGTCTAGAGCCTCAATTCTCTTTCTAAACTCATTATTTAAGTTGTTTTTTTTTTGTTTGTTCTTATCAAGCCAATCTTTGTCTAGTTCATCAAAGGAGGGTGTTTCTACTATGGACGAAGGTCTCTTCCTTTTCATCATTTCCTTAAAAATAGAAAAACTAGGAGGATATGTAAAAGCTATTCTTTCTTTTCCATCACTTCGGCATGTATCAAAAAAATATTGTGAGGCTTCCGTTTTTACCGCCCCCCCCGGAAAGTTACAATTTGTTAGGTATCGTGATGGCCGATTCCATCGGCTAGAATCGAAAAAAAGGATCGCAAGATTTCTTTCAAACGGTCGGTGCTCTTCTTGATCTGGCTCTTCATCCGGATCCAATGCCCACCACCTGAAAGGAAAATCTAGCTTGAATCCCTCTTGTTTTTGTTTATCCTGCGCCTCCTGCTCCTCCTCCTCCTCCTGCTCCTCTTCGGAAGTGTAAGCTAGTTGTCTTTGGCTTTCTATCTCTGGGCCTCTCATTACCGGTACTTGGTTAATTTTATTTAATTTGTTCATTTGAAAAGTCAAAATGGGTACCGGCATT